TTATACCCCGAGAAGTAGAAAGAATTACAATCCCCATTCCGCCTAAAATTCTAGGAATTCGTTGATAGTTAGAATATATTCGTAGACCGGGTCGACTGATCCGTTTTAAATTTAAAACAGCTTTATATGGATATGGTCCTTTCCTATTCCTTCTATGTCGTAGGGTTAAAACCAAAAAATCTTTGTTGTTTTCCTGATGTTTCCGCATGTTTTCAATAAAACCTTCGCGTAAAAGAATTTTAACAATGTTTTCAGTAATGTTAGTAGATGGTATTCGAACTGTTCTTTTTTTATTCATGTCAGCATTTCGTATAGAGGTTATTATGTCAGCAATAGTGTCTTTATTCATGATAAACTCAGATTATTGTTGTACTCGAATTTTGATATAATCAACATGCTCTTTTTCTGTTTTTCTTTATTTTGTAATTATGAATTCTTAAAGGCATATACGTGAGACACAACCAATCTACTACTAATAATAAATCTCAATTTACTAAATAATCTTAATCAATTTCAGTTAAATACTATAACTATATTAATTATATTAATTATGTTATAATTAATTCTATTAATTATGTTATGGTCTCTTCTTATAATACTTCGGGTGCTAATGAAACTATTTTAGTGAAATTTAACTGTCTTAATTCCCGGGCGATCGCGCCAAAAATTCGAGTTCCTTTTGGATTTCCTTCTTGATCAATAACAACCGCAGCATTGTCATCATATCGTATGATCATACCGTTCTCACGTTTGAGTTCTTTACAAGTACGTACAATTACAGCTCTGATCACTTCTGATCGTTCTAGAGGTGTATTTGGTACTGCTTCCTTGATTACAGCAACAATAACGTCACCAATATGAGCATATCGTCGATTACTAGCTCCTATGATTCGAATACACATTAATTCTCGGGCTCCGCTGTTATCCGCTACATTCAAATGGCTTTGGGGTTGAATCATTTTTTTATCTGTTTTTTCAATTAACACAAAGGGCGAAGTAAAAAAAAAAAGAAATGTTGTTTGTTCAAAACAAAAAAGGAAACCTGCAATTGTTTTTTTTTTTTCATCCAAAAAACCTTTTCTTTTGGTTCTACGTTCCTATACCGAAATAATGAATTGAGTTCGTATAGGCATTTTTGATGCCGCTATTGAAATAGCCCTTCTGGCTATATTTTCTGCTACTCCGCTCATTTCATAAAGTATTCTACCGGGTTTAACGACAGCTACCCAATATTCGGGAGATCCTTTCCCCGAACCCATACGGGTTTCTGTAGGTCTTATTGTAACTGGTTTGTCTGGAAATATACGTACCCATATTTTCCCACCGCGGCGGGTATTTCGTGTCATTACTCGTCGACCGGCTTCAATTTGTCGAGATGTGATCCAAGCGGGTTCAAGCGCTTGAAGAGCATATCTACCGAAGCAAATACGATTACCTCGATAAGATATTCCTTTCATTCTTCCTCTATGATGTTTACGGAATCTGGTTCTTTTGGGGTTATAGTTGATGGTTGTTTATTAATTCCATCTCTACTACAGAACTGGACATGAGAGTTTCTTCTCATCCAGCTCCTCGCGACTGAAACGATTAAAAAAAAATATCTATGTATTTATATCTATGTATTTAATGAATAATATACTGAAAAAATATATTGACTCATGAGATTTTTTGAAATTTCATCTAATCTATTCGAAATTTGTATATCTTGTTTTGATATATAACTAAACATGGATTCGATTTATAGAGAATTTTGAATTAGAGATACATTTAGAGATAATAGTATAGATAAAGTAATTTTGTTATAAGGTTATAACGAATCTTTATTTTGTTTTGCTTTTTATTATCGTATCGGATCGTCTAAAATTTAGAAATCCAATAAAATCAAAATTTTCGCGGGCGGATATTTACTCTTTCAATATTCCGTTGTAGGATTAGTCTATGACATGACCTTTCAGAATAAATGAATTGGTTTCTGGTTCGTTCCGCCATCCTACCCAATGAATCATTAAGATTCGTTTTCAATAGAATCTTATGTATTCACAGGTTCTATCGTTCCCATCGCTTCTCGATTAATGGTTAAGTCTGACTTCTACAACGGAGCCCCTAACGAAATTTGATTTGTTCTTGAGTCAATCCTCTCAGTATTTATTGGCTCGGGGCTCTTGATTCTTTTTCTATGAACAGATTTGTATAATTATAGACCAATCAGTATTAATGCTTTATTACATTCCTCGTTATGAGATGAATCATAGACCTTACATATTGGAATCATATATCATTTATTTATTTTTTTTTTTTTCTCTCTTTCTCTCATCCTTCCATTTATCCGCATACTTTTTTTCTTTACAACTCAGACTCAGATTAGTTTTTCTTTTTTGTTGTTTGTTTATGCAAAAAAGATTTCAGTTGCTACATTGATATGACCAATATATCATATCTCGACCGGGTTTTTATATCCAGATAATGCGAAACGATGAGTTGTTTATTAGTTCTTTCTATA